TGTATTTCAGTTAAAAGACCTGAAGTAGCAAAGCCCTGGGTAAAAATAGCACTTGGTCCAATTATTGTGCTTAGAAGATTTTGATTTTTTTTGAAATACGGGACTATATGAATCAGGGAAAAACTCCATGAAAGGAACATTAATGATTCATATAAATCACTTAGTGGAAAATGTCCCGAATAAACCCAACGAGTAACTAATAATCCTGTTATACAGGAAAAAGTCATTATCATCCCCTTTTCGGATGAATCATATAGTTTTACGATTTCATCGACTAAAAAAGTTATGAAATGAATTGTAATTACAATTGAAACAATCGAAAAAGAAATATGAGTTAATATATGCTCTAAAGTTGAAAATATCATAATTTTTTTTAAGGAGTCCCATAATTATAAAAAGGAAATCGGAAATTGAATTCATTATAGGATCTATTTACTTTTTTTAGGAGATGACATGCCGCCACTCGGACTCGAACCGAGATGCTCTAGCACTGCTTCCTAAGAGCAGCGTGTCTACCAATTTCACCATAGCGGCTTGTCTTGAATTCATAATACCCTATGAATAAGCAATCGTCTAGATTTAAGAATTAAATTGTTGCAATATTTTTTAGGAAAGATTCAAATTGATGAATAAAAATTCGTTCAAATAGGTATTTGAAGGTTCATTATTTGAATTTAGGGTCTTAGTTTTAGTGTGTATTTTAGACTCTCCTCGACTTGAACTCTTGGAAAACTAGATAGTCCAACTATGAATTAAGGGATAGAACCCCCCCCAAAAAAAAATTTTTGTTTTGTTTTAATGAACTGTTTTTGATTTATTTGATTTCAAACATCGAAACCAAAAAATCCATTTTATCAATGAACAAAAAAATTTTGGATCCGTAAAAATTGACACATATTTATCCACAAAAATTTGTTAAGTGTTTTTGAGTGGATTGATGGCAATAAATATATGGGAGTCTATATAGGAATTCATAGAAAATACAAAAAGAAGAAAGTTGCACAAAAAGGTTTAGAATTTTAATCAATTAGTTTCAATGATTTTGATTTTTTACTCGCCTTTCTATAGAGAAAACGTGGATCTAGAGAAAAAAGAAAACCCTATATTATTGCTTATATTATTGTAAGAAACAGGCTGATGGGGAAAATAATACTCCCCACCTTGTAAATGAGAAAATATACTAAAAAGACAATTACGTATCTTATGTTTTTTTGTCAAAAAAAAAGGATTCTTTTTTTTTTTTTGAATTCAGTACGGTAAAGAGAAAAATCCTTATTCTAATTCTAAGAGCGAAACAAATTCCATTTCCTATTGATTAACTCAACAGGGAATGGAAAGCGGGAATTTTATTTTCGAAACGAAATGAGTCAATTTTTGAGTCAAGCCGATTCAGATTATTGTAACATGTTATGTTTTATTACTTATTTTATTTGTTTTTGTTTGTTGCACAAAAAAACTTTTGGAATTCCCGGTAGAAATAGATTTCCCTAAGGAAAACGCTTTTAACGCTGCCCAATACCCCTTCCTTTTCCAAAAATTTTTACGAATACGCTTTTTTGATGCAGAAGTACGTTTTTTTGGAACTGCCATTTAAATAAAAATTAAGAGATTACTCATTGGTATAGCTGGATGTGAAAGACATCTATTGTTCAAAAGAAATTTTCGCTTTGCCAATTCATTATGTATTTCTTTTCTAGATAATATTTTTGATTCTAAAATCAAAAAGAATACATAAGATGCGTGAAAGATATGGGAAAATCGCATAAACTATTTTTATTACTAAAAAAAAAGAATATTCTTTTTTTTTTTAGTAACTTGTCAAATTCGCGAAAAATATGCCTAATTTAACTTGAATTTGAAAGTTCGAAGGAGACTAGTAATTAATCTGCTTTTTTCATATGATTTGACCAATTGTAACTTCTTGATTTGAATATTTGAAGTATTTAGCAGAAACTTCTAAAGAATAAGTATAAAAAGAAATAAAAATTCCAAAATTCTATTTCTATTTAAGTTATTAAGTTAGTGCATATCTTTATTTTTTTATTGACTCCTTTCAAAAAGAGGTAAGATCCGGTGAATCGGAAACAATTAATATTAATTAAGAATTAAAAAACTTTTTTTATGGAACAGACATATCAATATGCGTGGATCATACCTTTCCTTCCACTTCCAGTTCCTATGTTAATAGGAGTGGGACTTCTTCTTTTTCCGACAGCAACAAAAAATCTCCGTCGTATGTGGGCTTTTTCGAGTATTTTATTGTTAAGTATAGTCATGATTTTTTCAACTAATCTGTCTATTCAGCAAATAAAAAGCAGTTCTATCTATCAATATGTATGGTCTTGGACCCTCGATAATGATTTTTCTTTAGAATTCGGCTACTTGATCGATCCACTTACTTCTATTATGTCAATGTTAATCACTACTGTTGGAATTATGGTTCTTATTTATAGTGATAATTATATGGCTCACGATCAAGGATACTTGAGATTTTTTGCTT